TATTAGTTAATAATCCTAGTGATTGGATTTCTATGCTTAGTCTGATAGGAAATAAGATATTCAAATAAATAATTTTATAGCGAATGACTATTCATCTATTGTATTTTCATGCAAATAGGGGGCAAGAAAACTCTATGGAAAGATGGTGGTTTAATTCGATGTTGTTTAAGAAGGAGTTCGAACGCAGGTGTGGGCTAAATAAATCAATGGGCAGTCTTGGTCCTATTGAAAATATCAGTGAAGATCCAAATCGAAAAGTGAAAAACATTCATAGTTGGAGGAATCGGGACAATTCTAGTTGCAGTAATGTTGATTATTTATTCGGCGTTAAAGACATTCGGAATTTCATCTCTGATGACACTTTTTTAGTTAGTGATAGGAATGGAGACAGTTATTCCATCTATTTTGATATTGAAAATCAGATTTTTGAGATTGACAACGATAATTCTTTTCTGAGTGAACTAGAAAGTTCTTTTTATAGTTATCGAAACTCGAGTTATCTGAATAATGGATTTAGGGGCGAAGATCCCTACTATAATTCTTACATGTACGATACTCAATATAGTTGGAATAATCACATTAATAGTTGCATTGATAATTATCTTCAGTCTCAAATCTGTATAGATACTTCCATTATAAGTGGTAGTGAGAATTACGGTGACAGTTACATTTATAGGGCCCTTTGTGGTGGTGAAAGTCGAAATAGTAGTGAAAATGAGGGTTCCAGTAGACAAACTCGCACAAAGGGCAGTGATTTAACTATAAAAGAAAGTTCTAATGATCTCGAGGTAACTCAAAAATACAGGCATTTGTGGGTTCAATGCGAAAATTGTTATGAATTAAATTATAAGAAATTTTTAAAATCAAAAATGAATATTTGTGAACAATGTGGATATCATTTTAAAATGAGTAGTTCGGATAGAATTGAACTTTTGATCGATCCGGGTACTTGGGATCCTATGGATGAAGACATGGTCTCTCTGGATCCCATTGAATTTCATTCGGAGGAGGAGCCTTATAAAGATCGTATTGATTCTTATCAAAGAAAGACAGGATTAACCGAGGCTGTTCAAACAGGCATAGGCCAACTAAACGGCATTCCCGTAGCAATTGGGGTTATGGATTTTCAGTTTATGGGGGGTAGTATGGGATCCGTAGTCGGAGAGAAAATCACCCGTTTGATTGAACACGCTGCCAATCAAATTTTACCTCTTATTATAGTGTGTGCTTCTGGGGGGGCGCGCATGCAGGAAGGAAGTTTGAGCTTGATGCAAATGGCTAAAATATCGTCTGCTTTATATGATTATCAATTAAATAAAAAATTATTTTATGTATCAATCCTTACATCTCCGACAACTGGTGGAGTGACAGCTAGTTTTGGTATGTTGGGGGATATCATTATTGCCGAACCCAATGCCTACATTGCATTTGCAGGTAAAAGAGTAATTGAACAAACATTGAATAAAACAGTACCCGAAGGTTCACAAGCAGCTGAATACTTATTCCAGAAGGGTTTATTCGACCTAATTGTACCACGTAATCTTTTAAAAAGCGTTCTGAGTGAGTTATTTAAGCTCCACGCCTTTTTTCCTTTGAATCAAAAGTCAAGCAAAATCAAGTAGAGCACTAAGCTCAATTATTTTTTTTGTGTTTGTAGCAAAAAAAGTAGTTAGTTTATCGGAATCAAAGTAAATAAGATAATAATGGCCTTTTCTTTGGTGATAGAATATCTAATTGTAGAAAGAATCAAAACTAAAGTTGAGGATAACTCTTTTTTTGACCTATATTCCTGATTACGAATCAAGAAGCCTTTATCACCATCACCAAGAGTGAGTTATTCCTTTCGTGAAATTAGGAAAATAAAACGAATTTCTTCTTGTCTTAGGTATATAATTTGAAATTTAAATATAGATAATAGAGTTTTGTATCTTTCTCTATCTCCCGAAAAACCATTTTAGCTAAAAATTCATGTTGGGTCGGATTCGAACGAATCTTTCGATAATCTGTAAAAAACTCTTTATCTATTTTTAGAAAATTAGAAGACAAGAACAAAAGAAATGAAGAAAAATCATAAAGTTTATTATCATACATATCTTTCTCATGTAGGAGATGAATAAGTCCATTTATTTAGTTCTACAGTTCTTTGCACTTATTCTTATTATACGTACTCAGTTAGGTTTAGATATATAGATACTTAGATCTATACTAAGAATTTCAAATTTTTAAAATTCTATTAATTTAAAATTCTATTAATAATAAATATTATCTAATTAGAATTCAAATTCTTAATTTAATTATTAATTATAATTATTACAAGATATCTTTATTTATATAATAACATAATAAGAGATACAAATAGTAAATCGAGGTACCCCTTCTATGACAAATTTGAACCTTCCATCTATTTTTGTGCCGTTAGTAGGCCTAGTCTTTCCGGCATTTGCAATGGCTTCTTTATTTCTTCATGTTCAAAAAAACAAGATTGTTTAGATCCGCTGGG